TACCTGTCATGTTCCTTGGATTATTTACAAGTGGTATTCAAGCTCTTATTTTTGCAACCTTAGCCGCGGCTTATATAGGTGAATCCATGGAGGGTCATCATTAACTAGTTTTCAAAACAGTCTTTTTTATTAGGTTAGGTTAAGCCCGGCGCAATGTGTGCGCTGCTCAAGATAATCTATTTAGGGAATATAAATATACAAATACGTTATATACGATCGAGAGTAATAGCAAAAAAGATTACAATATTAGCGAATTGTAAAAAAAAAAAGGAAAGAGATCTAAAATCTAAAAGACCTTTTTCCTAAAATTCCTGTTTGGTTCACTTATATCATACCTCCCCTCAATGAATATTCTATTTATATGGTTCAGTCAATCCAAATATTACCTATTGGGAGTCATAATGTGAATAATAATTGGTATATATTTACGACGCGTGATTAAATAAAAAAGGGGTGTTCTATAGAATAATTCCCATTTCAGTTGATTTTATTCAATTCAACGATTGACCAAAGGAAAATGAAATTTTAATAAATAAAAAATTGCATGAACTTAGATCTATCAAATAATGATATTTCTATGGAATGTGATTTAGCCTAATCAACTTGTCTATGGAAATTTTATTTATGGGGGAGAATGATAAAGAAAGGGTAGAGAAGAATTTACAAACATGGGTTGGTTCGGAGAGGGAAGGTCAAACTAGATATATGTAATTTAATGGCGATAAGTCAACTCTTGTGGATGTTTCGAATAATTATTTTAGAATCCGATTGAATCTAAGGTAGGAATAGTTGGTTTACGTTATGGAAGAAGGACGTGTATATGTGATATTAGATATTGACGAGTTATATATGAACTAAAGATATATCTAATTTGCCCTACTACTGTAAATTTAGATGGGGATCCCAATATCCAATAGCAGTCCTTTCATCTCGTCTGTGACTGTGAATTGAATGAATAAACGGCCGAAATCAAGAAAAAGATCGAAGAATTCAAAGAACGATTCGGAACAAATAAATGGAAGAACAAAAGTCGTATGGATTCACAAAGAATGTGTGGATAGAAACTAAAAAAGGGATATCGAAGTAGTTCTGATGATTCAATAATGTTATTACTTCAATTCGGAGTTCTTAATTACTTCGACTGGATGAATCTTAGCGATGGGCTAATAAATTCCTAATTCATTGGTTGATTGTATCATTAACCATTTCTTTTTTTGGTGCGAGGAACTTACCATGAATCCATTGATTGCTGCCGCTTCCGTTATTGCTGCTGGATTGGCCGTAGGGCTTGCTTCTATTGGACCTGGAGTTGGGCAAGGTACTGCTGCGGGCCAAGCTGTAGAAGGTATCGCGAGACAGCCCGAAGCGGAGGGAAAAATAAGAGGTACTTTATTGCTTAGTCTGGCTTTTATGGAAGCTTTAACAATTTATGGACTGGTTGTAGCATTAGCACTTTTATTTGCAAATCCTTTTGTTTAATTCTAGAAATATGAAAAATAAATATTTTTCATATTTTATTGCCTTGGATATCGCTTGCTTTTTCGAATTATATCAAGATTTTACTCCTACAATTACTTATTCGTTGAGAAAATAATCCATGGGAAGGGCTGATTTGAGGATGAGGAATTAGCATACCGATTCGCTTTTGTCCTTCCCGTTCGTTCTTAGTCCACGGGAACCTTTTTTTGGGTAGTGTTGCAACAAGCGGGGTAATTCGCAATTTCTAAATTGAATATATTTTTTACTTTATTTAGAAATAGGAAAATATAAAAAAAGGTGCGAAGTGATACAAAAAGAACTCTGTTCGATTTTTTAGTCTATCTATAATAGGAGATCATATGAAAAATGTAACCGATTCTTTCGTTTCCTTGGGCCACTGGCCGTCCGCCGGGAGTTTCGGGTTTAATACCGATATTTTAGCAACAAATCCAATAAATCTAAGTGTAGTGCTGGGTGTATTGATCTTTTTTGGAAAGGGAGTGTGTGCGGGTTGTTTATTTCAAGAATAGGCTGGATCCAACCAGCTGTACTTTTTCCGTTATAACTAGGAAAGAAGGGTGCATGATCTCACGAATTACTTCTGCATAAATTAAGAAATCATATGTAAGAACCATAGCATTTCGTGATTCATTGGTAAATCTACTTTGATTCTCTATCAACCAGTAATGTGGGGCCCTTAACATAACATGGTTAAAGCTAAACCGTTTGAAGTCTAGACGCAGCATGGTACTCTTTCTACCACTATGTTAATAAATAAATGGTTTCAAAATGAATATTTTTTTGGTATAGAACACTCATGTCGATAAAATGATTTGAACCATTTATTGGAAAAATGGGTATTTCACCTTTTTTTATCCAATGCGGAATTGACGACCTATGTATTATGTATAAGGTAAGAAGAATTATTTGGATTTGAAGAAAAAAAAAAGAAACAACTTTGCTGACAATTACATATTTTTTGTTTGGTCAGAAGAGTCCTCCGAATATTTTGATTTAAGTT